ATTCACAAGCCTCGTGTGGGGCTAATAGTTTTCATTCCCCATCTCCTCATGGAAAACCCTTTTCGCTCCGCTTAGCCCTATCCCCTTCTAGAGGTATTTTAGTGATAGGTTCTATAGGAACTGGACGATCCTGTTTGGTCAAATACCTAGCGACAAACTCCTATGTTCCTTTCATTACGGTATTTCCGAACAAGTTCCTGGATGACAAGCCTAAAGGTTATCTTATTGATGATATCGATATTGATGATAGTGACGATATTGATGATAGTGACGATATTGATGATGACCTTGATATTGATACGGAGCTGCTAACTATGACGAATGTGCTAACTATGTATATGACGCCGAAAATAGACCTATTTGATATCACCCTTCAATTCGAATTAGCAAAAGCAATGTCTCCTTGCATAATATGGATTCCAAACATTCATGATCTGCATGTGAATGAGTCGAATTACTTATCCCTCGGTCTATTAGAGAACTATCTCTCCAGGGATTGTGAAAGATGTTACACTGGAAAGATTCTTGTTATTGCTTCGACTCATATTCCCCAAAAAGTGGATCCCGCTCTAATAGCTCCGAATAAATTAAATACATGCATTAAGATACGAAGGCTTCTTCTTCCACAACAACGAAAGCACTTTTTCATTCTTTCATATACTAGGGGATTTCACTTGGAAAAGAAGATGTTCCATACTAACGGATTCGGGTCCATAACCATGGGTTCCAATGCGCGAGATCTTGTAGCACTTATCAATGAGGCCCTATCAATTAGTATTACACAGAAGAAATCCATTATAGAAACTAATACAATTAGATCAGCTCTTCATAGAAAAACTTGGGATTTTCGATCCCAGATAAGATCGGTTCAGGATCATGGGATCCTTTTCTATCAGATAGGAAGGGCTGTTACACAAAATGTACTTCTAAGTAATTGCCCCATAGATCCTATATCTATCTATATGAAGAAGAAATCATGTAAGGGAGGGGATTCTTATTTGTACAAATGGTACTTCGAACTTGGAACGAGCATGAAGAAATTAACGATACTTCTTTATCTTTTGAGTTGTTCTGCCGGATCGGTCGCTCAAGATCTTTGGTCTTCATCCAGACACGATGAAAAAAATTGGATCACTTCTTATGGATTCGTTGAGAATGATTCTGATCTAGTTCATGTCCTATTACTATTATTACTATTAGAAGTAGAAGGCACTCTGGCTCTGGCGGGATCCTCACGGACAGAAAAATATTGCAGTCAGTTTGATAATAATCGAGTGACATTACTTCTTCGGTCCGAACCAAGGAATCAGTTAGATATGATGCAAAATGGATCTTGTTCTATCGTTGATCAGAGATTTCTATATGAAAAATACGAATCGGAGTTTGAAGAAGGGGAAGGGGCCCTCGATCCGCAACAGATAGAGGAGGATTTATTCAATCACATAGTTTGGGCTCCTAGAATATGGCGCCCTAATCTATTTGATTGTATTGAAAGGCCCACTGAATTGGGATTTCCCTATTGGACTGGGTCATTTCGGGGCAAATGGATCATTTATCATAAAGAGGATGAGCTTCAAGAGAATGATTCGGAGTTCTTGCAGAGTGGAACCATGCAGTACCAGACACGAGATAGATCTTCCAAAGAACAAGGCTTTTTTCGAACAAGCCAATTCATTTGGGACCCTGCGGATCCATTCTTTTCCCTATTCAAAGATCAGCCCTCTGTCTCTGTGTTTTCACGTCGAGAATTCTTTGCAGATGAAGAGATGTCAAAGGGGCTTATTGCTTCCCAAACAAATCCTCCTACATCTATATATAAACGCTGGTTCATCAAGAATACGCAAGAAAAGCACTTCGAATTGTTGATTCATCGCCAGAGATGGTTTAGAACCAATAGTTCATTATCTAATGGACCTTTCCGTTCTAATACTCTATCCGAGAGTTATCAGTATTTATCAAATCTGTTCCTATCTAACGGAACGCTATTGGATCAAATGACAAAGACATTGTTGAGAAAGAGATGGCTTTTCCCGGATGAAATGAAACATTTGATTCATGTAACAGGAGAAAGATTCCCCATTCCTTAGCCGTAAAGATATGTGCCCATGAAAAGGGGATTAAGTGGAACAGAATTGGCCGGATGGTAGAGTCGTGGAAACACTTGTTTCTTCCATCTTTTTGGCCTTAACTCCGTGGAACAATATGCTACTGCTGAAACATGGAAGAATTGAAATCTTAGATCACTATGTGTGGATGATATGAACTGCTTAAACAAGAATTCTTGAACGGCGAAAGAGCCTATTACTCGCTACATCAAACAATTTAGACTAATGAAACCATGTAAATCCATCGGAAAATACGCATGTCCGCTGAAATGGTTGTTGCTATCTGCTCCAATAACGAATCATTGGTTTCATTGAATAACTAAAGAAGATAGATAGACCTTTCTCTTCGTCTCAGGTCGATGGATGGAAGATCTCCCATACGGATAATACACATT